CGGTAAAATGGCTGAATGATAAGCGATAAATTGTAAATTTATTTATGAAATTTAATGTTTCTTTTATCATAACTATATAGTTTATAATAAAATTCTAAATTGCAAGTTTAGAGAAATCAGATGATTGTAGTTTAAGAATTAGGAATAATTCCTATTATTGACTTTGAAGGACAAAAGTTTTTTTAACTTAAATTCTTAAAAAAGTGAATAGTAGATTATGTATAGAATTAATCTAAGTAGAAAGAAAATATTGAATAGAATAACAGGGTATCTTAGATGTTTAATAACAAAGATTACATTTTCTATAGTTTTGTTTCTGAATGATGAGAAAGTTAGTCGTACATAAAAAAATAAGGTAATCAAAGTTCTAATGATCAATATAAAACAGGTGGAGAAGAAGCCATTTTTTAGTATCATTATAATTACTAGTCATTTGGGGAAAAATCCAATAAAGGGGGGTAATCCTCCTAGGGATAGAAAATTTATAAATAAAATTAATTTAGTATTTTTTTTATCTGTGTATATAAAATTTAATTGTTGTATTCAAGATACATTAAATATATTGAAAAAGTATGTTATAGTAGATAGAATGAAAGAATAGACTATTATATAGGCAATTCAAGTATCAGTTGAAGTTAAAATTGAAGAGATTATTCAACCAGTATGGTTGATAGAAGAATAGGCAATAATTTTTCGTACTCTGGTCTGATTGAGTCCCTGAATTCCTCTGACAATTGAGGAAGAAATAATTGCAAAGGACATAAATAAAGTAGAGTTTGTTAAAAAATTTAATATGATTATAGGTGCAATTTTTTGTCAGGTAGATATAAGGAAAATATTTGGTCATGTTAATCCTTTAATTACTTCAGGAAATCAGTAATGGAAAGGAGCAGCTCCTATTTTAGTGAGTAAAGCGGTAACTAAGATGATTTGGTTTTTTGTAATTGATGTGTCAAATTCTAAAAATGGACCAGAAGAAATAATTGTAAAAAATACTAAGGTAGATGTAAATACTTGTACAAAAAAATATTTTATTGTTGCTTCTTTAGAATAAGTTTCTTTCTTGATTATTAAAGGGATGATAGCTAATAGGTTAATTTCTATTCCTAATCATATAGCTAATCATGAGTAGGAAGAGATGGTGATTAGTGTTCCTAAAATTATTAAGTTAAAGAAAATTATTTTGTATAAATTAGTGATTAAAAAGAAAAGGATTGTAACCTTTATAAATGGGGTATGAACCCATTAGCTTTATTAGCTTATCTTTTTATTTTTATATTTTAGTATAAGATGTATAAAAGTTTTTGATACTTTAGGAAATAGTTTAATTCTATTAAATATAGCAAAATATTATAAAGGTTAATCCTTTATTTTATTGTACTAAAAAGAATTGTACAAATGAAAAATCACCTAAATAATATTTATTATTTAGGTGACTAAACCGATCTAATTTATATGTGTATTTATATAAACAACATATAAATTAGGGCTTAAAATGGAGTTTTGCATATTTTAAAAAAAAATAAAATTTATATGGTTAAATTTATTGGAAAAAGGGGTATATGAGTAATTATCTCCCCCTTTTAATTAGGTTTATTTTTTTTTCTTATCAGGGAAATAGTTCAGTTAAGAGTTTAAATTAAACATCTAAAAGATAATTGAAATAAATTTAAAAAATGAATGAATTAATCCATATTTTATTAAAAAATATTAAAACATGGTATTTTAGTTATAAGGTTAAATAATTATGTTTAAAGTTAAGATTGTATTTTTTAAAAATTTTATTTTGGTTTAAAATTTCAGTATAATTGAAAATTACATGCAAATTTTTGTGTGAAAGTAGATATATTTTAAATAAGTATATTTATGGATAAAAACGCAGTAATAAAAATTAAATTTTTAAGAAATTAAGAGTTAGTTAATATTTTTAGCACTAACAAAATTTGTGCCAGCAGTTGCGGTTACACAAATAGTGTGATTGAAATTAATTTGGAAATAATTAATAATAATAAAAGGAATTTAATATAAAATTTATTAGGTGAAATTTTTAAATTTTAAAATAAATTTAGTTTTAGATTATGAAGTTGAGAAATTCAAAAAATAAACTAGGATTAGATACCCTATTATTTTGAGTGTAAAGTTGTGTTTCCATATTAGTAGTAGTTATGTTCTTGAAAATAAAAAGATTTGGCGGTACTTTAGTCCATTTAGAGGAACTTGTCCTATAATTGATGATCCACGATTTATAGTACTTATATTATATTAGCTTGTATATCGCCGTAGATTGAATGTTTTAGAAGAAGGAAAATATTCAAGAGGTTTTTTAAACAAGAAATCAGGTCAAGATGTAGCTTATACATAAGTAGAGATGAGTTACAATAATTTTAATTAAACGAATAAATATTTTGAAAAAAATTTTGAAGGTGGATTTAAGAGTAATTTTATATAAATATATAAAATGATTTTGGCTCTAGGGTATGCACATATCGCCCGTCGCTTTCGCTTTAAAGTGGAATAAGTCGTAACAGAGTAGGTGTACTGGAAAGTGTACCTAGAATGGACGAATTAGAGCTTGATAAAGCATTTTATTTACATTAAAAAGTTTATTGTGAAATCAATATGATTCGATTTTAGAATAATTATTTAAAGAGATAAATTTATTTATAAATAAATATAAAATAAAGATATTAAAGTTTGCTTAAATATTAAGAAAAAATATTGGTTAATTATAGAGGATTAGTATTGTGATAGAAATTAAGAAGAATTTTCAAAGAAAAATTTATTTTTTGTACCTTGTGTATCAGGGTTTATCAAATAAAATTATCAGAAGATAACTTCTCGAATTTAAAAGAGCTATTTAAATATAATTTTTATTGTGGAATAAATATTATGAATATTTTTATAGATGTGAAATGTTATACGTTTTTAAATATATCTAGTTTTTTAAGAAATAAATTTAATTTAGACTTTTTGTAATATTAATTTAACTGTTTAATTTAATATTGGAAAAGATTAATATTTTAGGGGATGAGCTCTAAGATAAATTTTTAAAAGAATAAAAGTTGATAATAAAGAAGTAGGATTAGAAGTTTTTATCTTTAATAGTGTTTTATAACTAAGTTATTATTAAATAAGATTTTTATGATCTTTAAATTTTTTATTAAAAAATAATTTAAAATAAATAAAAATTAAAAATAATGATAAAATAAGTAAAAAGTATTGTAAAGTTTTATTAAATCTTAAGGTTTGATAAAGGAATTCGGCAAATGTATTTCTCACCTGTTTATTAAAAACATGGCCTTTTGAAGATAATTTAAGGTCTAACCTGCCCGATGATTTTATATTAAATGGCCGCGGTAATTTGACCGTGCAAAGGTAGCATAATCAATAGTTTTTTAATTGAAAGCTGGTATGAATGGTTGAATGAGGAAATAGCTGTCTCTGTTAAAATTTACTTGAACTTTATTTTTAAGTTAAAAAGCTTAAATAAATCTAGAAGACGAGAAGACCCTATAGAGTTTTATATTTTTTTATATCTATATTTTTAGAATTTTTATATATTTTTATAAAAAAATATTTGATTGGGGTGATTGAAAAATTGAATAAACTTTTTTTAAATAAAGCCATAAATTAATGATTTATTGATCCTTATATAAAGATTAAAAGATTAAATTACCTTAGGGATAACAGCGTAATTTTTTTTGAGAGTTCTTATCGAAAGAAAAGATTGCGACCTCGATGTTGGATTAAAATAAATTTTTGGTGTAGGTGCTAAGAAAATTAGGTCTGTTCGACCTTTAAAATTTTACATGATCTGAGTTTAAACCGGTGTGAGCCAGGTTGGTTTCTATCTCTAGATTAATAAAGTAACTTAGTACGAAAGGACTTGATACTTAGTTAATAAATTTTTTATTAAGATTAATATTGTTATTTTGGCAGATTAGTGTGTTAGATTTAGAATCTTGGAATGTAAATGTAGATTTACAAATAACACTTGATACCCCAAGATAGCACATTAGCGGTATTTACTTTATTTGCCTTAGTAGTTTGTGCTTTAATTGCTGTGGCCTTTTTTACTTTGTTTGAACGAAAAGTTCTTGGGTATATTCAGATTCGTAAAGGTCCTAATAAAGTTGGTTTTATAGGGGTGTTACAGCCATTTAGTGATGCTATTAAATTATTTACTAAAGAACAGATTCGGCCATTCATAGCTAACTTTAAAATTTATTATTTATCTCCAGTAGCAAATTTGTTTTTAGCTTTATTATTGTGGTTTTGTTTGCCATTTATATCTTTTAATTTAAGATTTGAACTATCTATTTTGTTTTTTTTAAGAGTTTCTAGAATGGGTGTTTATACTATTATATTAGCTGGTTGATCTTCTAATTCTAATTATTCTATATTAGGTAGAATACGTGCTGTAGCTCAGACTATTTCTTATGAAGTAAGATTAGTATTAATTTTGTTAACTTTTATTTTATTTATTTTAAGATTTGATATAGGTGAATTATTTAAATATCAGGAATATATTTGATTTTTATTTTTAAATTTACCGTTATGTTTAATGTGGTTAGTTACTAGTTTAGCAGAAACTAATCGTACTCCATTTGATTTTGCAGAAGGGGAATCTGAGTTAGTTTCAGGGTTTAATGTTGAGTATAGAAGAGGGAGATTTGCAATAATTTTCTTAGCAGAATATTCTAATATTTTATTTATATCTTTATTCTGTGGAATTTTATTTTTAGGAGTAATATTTTCTTCTTTTAGAGCTTATTTTAAACTAGCTTTGATAGTTTTTATTTGAGTTTGGGTTCGAGGTACCTTCCCTCGATATCGTTATGATAAGCTAATGAGACTAGCTTGAAAGTCTTATTTACCTGTTTCTTTGAACTATTTGTTCATAAGTACAGGAATAACTACAATAGTTTTTGTAGTTTTACTTTAGCTAATTGTTTTTAGTACAATAAAACTAATAGAAAATTATTGTTTCTTTTTTATACTTTCAAAGTATATACTTATACAAGTTCATTAGTTATTTTTTAAAAATTAATAGGTCTCAAAATTTAAAAAGAAAAGGATTAAAAACATAATAAAAGAAATAAGATACAGTTAAAATTTGTCCAGTAATAATATAAGGGTTTTCTACTGGCCGGGCTCCAATTCAGGTTAATAAAAAAATGATTCTTACAAATGATCAAAATAATATTTTATTTAAAGGATAAAATTGATGTCTATTAAATTTGTTAGTTTTTGTGAATGGGAGGAGATAAAGGATGGCAATAGATATTACTAGGGCTAAGACGCCTCCTAATTTGTTAGGGATGGAACGGAGAATAGCATAAGCAAATAAGAAATATCATTCGGGTTGGATGTGGACTGGAGTTACAAGAGGATTTGCCGGAGTAAAATTATCAGGGTCTCCTAATAAATATGGGTTAGTTAGGGTTAATAAACTTAATAATATTAAGAAGATAATAAATCCTACTAAGTCTTTAAAAGTAAAATAAGGGTGAAAGGGAATTTTATCAATGTTTCTATTGATCCCTAAAGGATTGCTAGACCCAGTTTGGTGGAGAAAAAATAAGTGGATAATTACTAATGCTGAAATAATAAAAGGTAATATAAAGTGAAAAGTGAAAAATCGTGTCAGAGTAGCATTATCAACAGCGAATCCTCCCCAAATTCATTGAACAATTAAATTTCCTATATATGGGATAGCTGATACTAAATTTGTGATTACTGTAGCTCCCCAGAAGGATATTTGGCCTCATGGTAAGACGTATCCTAAGAAGGCGGTTCCTATAACTATAAAGAAGATAGTTACTCCAATTATTCAAGTTTCTTTTAAAATAAATCTAGAATAGTAAATTCCTCGTCCAATATGAATATATAAACAAATGAAAAAGAATGAGGCTCCGTTTGCGTGTAAAGTTCGGATTAATCATCCGTAATTTACATCTCGGCAAATATGTGCAACTCTATTAAAAGCGATTTCAGTATTAGGACAATAGTGTATTGCTAAAAAGATACCCGTTAGAATTTGAATTATTAGACATAGGCCTAATAGTCTTCCAAAATTTCATATGGATGAAATATTTCTTGGAGTTGGGAGATTAATTAAAGAGTTAATAATAATTTTTATTAGAGGGTTGTTCTTAATAGACTTTATCATTAAAATTTTTGTCGAAGTGGTCCTAAATATAAATCAGTTAATTTTACGACTAGGATTAAAGTTAGAAATAAATAAATTATTAGAAGAGCTATAAATAATCTGTTGGGAAAATAAATATATTTACTTAAAAAATGAAAATTTAAAGTTCTTAATTCAATTTTTCAAAATTTTATTTGATTATTGATTATTATAATAATGAAATCGTCAGTAAATGCATTAGTAGCTAGTGTAGTAAAAAAGAGTCAAAGAGGGACGTAGTATAATTTTAATAATTTAAATTTTTCATTTCTTGCGACTCTTGTTATGTAAAGAAATAGAACTAGTATTCCTCCTACTATAATAATAAATAAGATATAAGAAAATCAAAAATTTAGAAAGTAGATTCCAGTAATTAATGATACAGAGATTGTTTGAGTTAGTAATATTCCCCCCATAGAAATAGGGTGTTTAAGGAAAACAAATAAGAAGTTTCTGAATATATTTAGAATAATCAAACTTCCTAGAACTTCAGAAAATAGTTTATTAAAAATATTAATTTTGGAGATTAATGAAAGAATGTTAATTCTTTTTCTGATGTTTTAAAAGGATAATCCTTATAGTTGGTTTACAAGACCAATATTTTAAATTAAATTATTAAAACTAAATGTTAATTTGTATTGTATTAATTATTATGTTTTTTACAGGTTTATTAGTATTTTCTTTAAATCGTAAACATATACTTTTAATACTGTTAAGATTAGAATATACAATTGTAGCTTTATTTCTTTTATTATTTATATTTTTAAATGTTTATGAGGACTATTATTTTAGTTTAGTTTTTTTGGTTATGAGAGTTTGTGAAAGAGCTTTAGGGTTAGCTGTTTTAGTATCTATAATTCGTGGGCATGGAAATGATTTTATGGTATCTTTTAATTCTTTATGATAAAATTTTTATTAGCTTTATTATTTTTAATTCCTATTAGATTTTTCAAAAATTTTTGAGTATTTCCTTGGTGCCTATTGCTGATATCTTTATTATTTTTAATAAATGCTTCTTTTAATGAATTATTAATAAATATTTCATATTATTTTGGCATAGATTTATTATCGTTTTCTTTAATTATTTTAAGATTTTTAATTTGTTTATTAATATTTGTTGCTAGAGAGAGAGTTTATAAAGAAAACAATTTTTTAAGATTATTTAGTTTAATTAATGTAATTTTATTGATTTCTTTGTTTTTAGCCTTTTCTACTACTAATATGTTTTTATTTTACTTATTTTTTGAAATTAGTTTAATTCCTACTTTTTTATTAATTGTAGGTTGGGGATATCAACCTGAACGTATTTCAGCTGGGAATTATTTATTGTTTTATACTCTTTTAATATCTTTACCTATATTAATAGGTTTGTTTTATGTTTATATAAAATTAAATACTTTAGAGTTTTATTTTTTTACAAATTTAAGCAATCATTTTTTATATTTTTGTATTAATATAGTGTTTTTTGTTAAAATACCGATGTATATGATTCATTTGTGGTTACCAAAAGCTCATGTTGAAGCTCCAATTTCAGGGTCTATAATTTTAGCAGGAGTTATATTAAAATTAGGGGGATATGGGTTGATACGATTTATGAAGTTATTTTTATTTGTGAATAAAATTTATAGAAATTTTTTTATTTCTATTTCTTTAGTAGGGGGAGTAATTGTTTCACTAATTTGTTTACGTCAGAGAGATATAAAATCTTTAATTGCCTATTCTTCTGTAGCTCATATAGGTTTAGTATTATCGGGAATTTTAACATTAAATCTTTTAGGGATATGGGGAAGATTAGTTTTAATATTAGCCCATGGGTTATGTTCTTCAGGGTTATTCTGTCTTGCCAATATTTCCTATGAACGTACTAAATCTCGTTCAATTTATTTAAATAAAGGGATAATTAATATTTTACCTAGCTTATCTTTATGGTGGTTTTTATTAAGAGCTAGAAATATAGCAGCTCCCCCATCTTTAAATTTATTAGGAGAAATTATGTTAATTAATAGATTAGTAGTTTATAGAAATTTTTTAATATTATTTTTATCAATAATTTCTTTCTTTAGAGCGGCTTATTCTTTATTTTTATTTTCTTATACTCAGCATGGGATGATTTCTTCTAATCTTTATCCTTTTATGCCAGTTTCTATTCGTGAATATTATTTGTTGATAATACATTGAGTGCCTTTAAATGTATTAATATTAAAAAGAGAATTGATTATATTCTGAATTTACCTAAATAGTTTATTTAAAACATTAATTTGTGGAATTAAAGATATATTTGGATATTTTAGGTAATTATGGTATTTAAGTCCTATTTTTTTATCTTGTTGTTTATATCAGTAAACTTATTTATTACTGGGCTTTATTTTGTTAGACTGAATGCTGTACATTCAATAGAATATAATTTGTTATCTTTTAATAGAGTTTCTATAGTTTATGGAATTACTATTGATTGAATATCTTTATCTTTTATGAGATTTGTCTTATTCATTTCTGCTGCAGTAGTTAAATATAGTGAAGAGTATATAGGAGAAGATTTTAATAAAGGACGCTTTATCTATTTAGTGATTTTATTTGTTGTTTCAATAATATTTATAATTATTAGACCTAATTTAGTTTCAATTTTGTTAGGATGAGACGGTTTAGGGTTAGTTTCTTATGCTTTAGTAATTTATTATCAAAATGTTAAGTCTTTTAATGCAGGTATATTAACTGCATTGACTAACCGATTAGGTGATGTGGCTATTTTAATGTGTATTGCTGTTATTTTTAATTTTGGTACTTGAAATTTTTTAAGTTTATTAGAGTTATTAAAAAAGGATTTATTTTTTCAAGTTTGTACTGCTTTTATTATTATTGCCTCTACTACTAAAAGAGCTCAAGTTCCCTTTTCTTCTTGGTTACCTGCTGCTATGGCAGCTCCTACTCCAGTATCTGCATTAGTGCACTCTTCGACTTTAGTTACAGCAGGAGTGTATCTTTTAATTCGTTTTAATGAAAGAATTCCTGATTCTTATATGACTATTCTAATGTATGTTTCTTTAGTTACTATATTTATATCTGGTTATGCTGCAAATTTCGAGTATGATTTAAAGAAAATTATTGCTTTATCTACATTAAGTCAACTAGGAATAATAATTTTTATTTTAACAGAGGGAAGAAGAGACTTAGCTTTTTTTCATCTTTTAATACATGCTTTGTTTAAGGCACTTCTTTTTTTATGTGCTGGGATAATTATTCATAATTTTAGAGATTGTCAAGATGTGCGTCAAATGGGAAGATTAGCTAAGACTATACCATTAACTTGTGTGTATTTTAATATTTGTAATTTATCTCTTTGTGGGTTACCTTTTTTATCTGGTTTTTATTTTAAGGATTTAATTGCTGAAGCTTTATCAATGGATTCCCAAAATTTAAGAATTTATTGTTTTTTTTTTTATTCGGTAGGGTTAACTGTAAGTTATAGATTTCGTTTATTATATTATTCTATAAGAGGAACTTTCAGTGGAATTTCTATTAATAATTTAAATGAATCTAGAAAGGGTATATTGACTAGTATAGGTTTATTAATTTTTTTAGTTATTTTTATAGGTGCTAGAACTATGTGAATTTCTTTTCCTACTCCTAGGTTTACTCTTTTACCTGCTGATATAAAATTAATGACTTTATATATGATTATAGCAGGGGCTTGGGTCGGTTATTCAGTAACTCAAATAGCTTATCTTTGAAGGAAAAAGGCTGATATTTTTCGTAATGTATCGATGTTTTTAGCAAATATATGAAATTTACCTATTTTTTCTTCTTTACTTACTAGTAAATGATTTCTGTATCTTAGAAAGCAATATAATAAAATTGTTGATCAAGGATGGTTAGAGTTTTACGGTAGTCAAAAGTTTCATAAAATTTTATCTTACTATTCAAAATTTACTCAGTTGTTCTCTAAAAATTTTTTTAAAATTTATATTGTATTAACAATCATTTGATTGTCATATGCAATCATGTTTATGAATTACTTAAATAGCTTATTTAGAGCATAGCACTGAAAATGCTATGGAAATATTTTTATATTTTTAGGTAAATTTACAAGATCAAAGTCTATCTTCACAGTGAAAATGTGATATTTTGTTAAACTATGTAAATAAGGAATAAAAACAGATTACACTGCTTAAAGGTTAAGTTAGAAGCTTACCTTTGAAGTTTCTTAATCCTTTAATTGGGGGGGGCTCCCATTAGTGCCATTAACAGTGGCATACCTCTTTTTGGTTTCAATTAATAAATAAGGACTCTAGAGCCAAGATTTTAGGTCGAAACTAAACACAATACTTTGTTTCTTATTTTAAGATAAATTGGTAATTCCAATACTTTTTAAATGCAACTTAAATGTTATTATTAACTATTATCCTATTTAATTCAAGTAAGGGCCCCTTGATTTCATTCATGGATTACTCCTACTAATAAAATTAATAAGAAAAATCCGGTAAATATGCAGTAATTAAATAGGTTAGAAATTTTTAAGATTAAGATTAATGGAAAAATTAAAGCAATTTCAATATCAAAAATTAAGAAAATTACTGCAATTAAAAAGAAATTCAATGAGAATGGCAGACGTGATGATGTTCTAGGGTCAAATCCGCATTCAAAAGGTCTTCTTTTTTCACGATCAGAAAAGGTTTTTTTGGATGCTAAGTTTAGAATTGTTAATATAATAGTCAAGATCAATGTAATAATATTTGAGGCTACAGTTAATATTAGTATTATTTATACTAGATTCCTAGATTTTTTGATTGGAAGTCAAATATAATTTTTATATTATATAAATATCTACCTCATCAGTAAATAGAGATATAAAGGAATAATCAAACTACGTCAACGAAGTGCCAATATCAGGCAGCTGCTTCAAAACCGAAGTGATGAATGCAAGAGAAGTGATTAAAAAATAATCGAATTAGGCAAATCAATAAAAATGTTGAGCCAATTAATACATGTAAGCCGTGAAGGCCTGTAGTTATAAAGAAAGTTGATCCGTATACTCTATCTCTAATTGAAAAAGGAGCTTGGTAATATTCAAATCCTTGAAGAATGGAGAAATAAATACCAAGTATAACAGTTAAAAGTAATCCTTGAAAGGATTGATTATAATCATTTTCTATAATAGAATGGTGGGTTCAAGTGATTGTTAGTCCAGAAGTTAATAAGATAAGAGTATTTAATAAAGGAATTTCAGTAGGATTGAAAGTTGTGATTCCTTTAGGTGGTCAGATTATTCCTAGTTCAATTGATGGGGAAAGTCTAGAATGAAAGAAGGCTCAGAAAAAAGAGATAAAGAAGAATACTTCAGAGATAATGAATAAAATTATTCCTCATCGTAATCCTATTGTTACTTTGTAGGTATGAAGACCTTGAAATGTTCTTTCTCGTACGATATCTCGTCATCATTGGTATATAATTAGTAAAGTGGTGAAAGTTCCTAATAAAAGTAAATTAATTTCATATAAATGAAATCATTTAATAAATCCTATTAAAGTAGTAAAAGTGCTTAATGATCCCAATAAGGGTCAAGGGCTGTAATCTACTATATGAAATGGGATGGTTTTTTTTATTATTTAACATTATACTTCACTAGAGTAAAGAGTAGTTAGGACAGCAAATACATACGATTGAATGATAGCAACTGCAGATTCTAAAATTAATAATAAGATTTGTCCTAAAATAAGAAAAGATAGTATTCTTGTAGGAAGAAGAGATCCAGAGTTTCCTATGAGTGTTACTAGAAGATGACCAGCAATTATATTAGCAGTTAATCGGATGGCTAGAGTTCCTGGACGAATTAGATTTCTAATTGTTTCAATAATTACTAAAAAGGGAAGAAGAGCATTAGGGGCTCCTTGGGGTACTAAATGGGCAAATATATGGATAGTATTAAAGATTCATCCATAAATTATGAAGGTTACTCATAAAGGTACTCTGATTCTTAAAGTAAAGGTTAAGTGTCTAGTTGAAGTAAAAATATAAGGAAAAAGGCCAATAAAGTTATTGAATAAAATTAATCTAAATAAGGAAGTTAATATTAAAGTAGCTCCTTTTGAATTTGTTCTTTTAAGAAGAACTTTAAATTCATTATGAAGAATAGATACGATATTAATTCAAAGAATTTGAATTCGAGAAGGAATAATTCAATATATAGGTGGGATAATTAAAAGTCCAATTAATCTTCTTAGTCAATTTAAAGATGTATTTAGATTTGTTGTTGGGTCGAATGTTGAGAATAAATTTATTATCATTTTCAAAACAATTTTTTTTTTTTTGTTGGTTTGTTAGATTTGGAAGGCTTATAGATAAATAGATAATAATTAATAATCCAAAAAAATAAATATAGAATGATAAAAAAGATTCATAGTAGAGTTCAATTTAATGGTGCTATTTGTGGAATTAAAAATTACTATTATTAGTAACTTTAGTTTGACAAACTAATGTTATATATTTAACTAAATTTTTCATTAGAAGTAGGTGCTAATCTACTATGGATTGGTTTAAGAGACCATTACTTGCTTTCAGTCATCTAATGTAATTATTGAGAGTTGATTCAGTTAATGAAATGTTCAGAAGAAATTCTTTCAATAACGATAGGTATAAATCTATGGTTTGCCCCACAGATTTCAGAACATTGACCAAAAAATAAGCCAGGTCGATTAATGATTAATCTTGCTTGGTTAAGTCGGCCTGGGGTTCCATCAATTTTTACTCCTAAGGAAGGGATTGTTCAAGAATGAATAACGTCTGCTGACGAGATTAGTAGACGTACTTGGGTTTCAAAAGGAATAATTAATCGATTGTCTACATCTAGGAGTCGAAAATTAAATATATTTAAGTCGTTAGATGGGATTATATAAGAGTCAAATTCAATATTTTTGTAATCTGTGTATTCATAAGATCAGTATCATTGATGACCAATTGCTTTAATTGAAATAGAAGGATTATTAATTTCATCTAGGATATATAATAGTCGTAATGATGGAAGGGCAATAAGAATTAAGATAATAGCAGGTAGAATTGTTCAAATAGTTTCAATTATTTGACCATCTAGAAGATAGCGGTGTCTATATTTGTTAAAGAATATATTTATTAATACTTGAGTTACTAAAATAGTAATAATAATTAAAATTAGTAGAGCATGATCGTGGAAAAAGACTAATTGTTCTATAAGAGGGGAAGCTCTATCTTGAAGCATTAATGTTTTTCAGGTTGAAATTTCTAATAAAAGTATAAACTTTATATTTGGGGTTTAAATCCAATGCACTAGTCTGCCATATTAGAAATTAGAAATTATAGGTAGTTCTAAGTAGCAGTGATCAGTTGGTGGTAAAAATTGTATTCATTCAATTGATTGAGGTATATTTGTTCTTGTTAAGATTATTCGTTTTACTGAAAAAGCTTCTCATAAGATAAAAATAAAATATAGGATACTTATTAAAGAGATTATTCTTCCAATTGAAGAGATTGTATTTCATATAGTATAGGCATCTGGATAGTCAGAATAACGTCGTGGTATTCCGCTTAATCCTAAGAAATGTTGAGGGAAAAATGTTAAATTTACTCCTATAAATATTACAAAGAATTGTGTTTTAAGATATTTTTGATTTAATGTTAAACCTGTAAATAAAGGGAATCATTGGATGAATCCGGCAATGATGGCGAATACAGCTCCTATAGATAAAACATAATGAAAATGAGCAACTACATAGTAGGTATCATGAAGAATAATATCAATTGATGAGTTAGCAAGAACAACACCTGTTAATCCCCCAATAGTAAATAGAAAAATAAATCCTAAACTTCATAAAGCGGTAGGTGAATAAGAAATACGTGTTCCATGGTAAGTTGCCAATCATCTAAAAATTTTGATTCCTGTAGGTACAGCAATAATTATTGTTGCTGAGGTAAAATAAGCTCGTGTGTCTACATCTATTCCTACTGTGAATATATGATGTGCTCATACAACAAATCCTAAGAGTCCGATTGCTATTATTGCATAGATTATTCCTAAGATTCCAAAAGTTTCTTTTTTCCCTCTTTCATTAGCAATGATATGAGAGATTATACCAAATCCTGGTAAAATGAGAATATATACTTCAGGATGACCAAAAAATCAAAATAAGTGTTGGTAAAGGATAGGGTCCCCTCCTCCTGCTGGATCAAAAAAGGAAGTATTAATATTTCGATCGGTTAATAATATTGTAATTGCCCCAGCAAGTACGGGTAATGATAATAGTAATAATAAAGCTGTAATACTTACTGCTCAAATGAATAAAGAAAGTCGATCTGCTAGTATTCCTGAAGGCCGTATATTAATAGCAGTAGAAATGAAATTAATTGCTCCTAAAATAGAAGAAACTCCTGCTATATGAAGGCTGAAAATAGCTAGATCTACTGAAGCCCCTCTGTGGGCAATATTTGCTGCTAGAGGTGGGTAAACTGTTCAACCAGTTCCGGTTCCTTTTTCTACGATTCTTCTTATTAAAAGGAAAGTAAGTGATGGGGGTAATAATCAAAAACTTATATTATTTAGGCGAGGGAATGCCATATCAGGTGCCCCTAATATTAATGGTACTAATCAATTACCAAATCCTCCAATTATAATAGGTATTACTATAAAAAAAATTATAATAAAGGCATGAGCGGTAACAATTACATTATAAATTTGGTCGTCTCCAATTAAAGATCCAGGGTTTCCTAATTCTGCCCGAATTAGTATACTTAATGAGGTTCCAACTATTCCTGCTCAGGTACCAAAAATAAAATATAAAGTTCCGATATCTTTGTGATTGGTTGATTGAAACCATTTATT